TTTACCCCCCAAAACTTTAATTTTATTAGGAACACTTCTAACAAATGAATTAAATAAATTTAAATTTTGTAAAGATGAATAAACAGGCTTATATAAAAAAGACGATATAAGAATTCCGAAATAAGCTATACTAACGGAAAAAGTTGCATTTGTGATAAATTCATACCAATCTACAGAATGGTTTCTATTTTTATGTAAAAGGTTTATAGACGAACTTAAGAATTTGGATAGTATATCCAAATCCATTCCTTCCTGATTGAATAACGGAATTCCTACGGCCCCAATGAACAACGTAAATAAAACTAATACAAGCATCGGAAATAACATAGTATTGTCCGACTCGTGGGGATATGAGAAAGTGTTTTTAGTGCCAAAACGAGCAATACTAATAAACGGATGTACCATACTTCTTACATTTCCATTATTATTAATCCAATACGTGTTTAAAAAATAAGTTTTTTCATTGTTTTTCGTAGTTAAAAAATCTAATAAACGAAAGCTTGTTTTAATAATTTTTTTTCCTTCTTTACCCCAGAGAGACATTGAATAGAACGAGCTATTTTTTTTGCCGCTGTAATTTTGAAAATAAACATTTAAATGTCCTTCAAAAGTAAGTAAATAGATACGAAACATATAAAATGCAGTTAATCCTGCCGTGGAACAAGCTATTATTGCAAAAATCGGTGAATACAACCAACTATCATTAAGAATTTCATCTTTGGACCAAAAACAAGCAAGAGGTGGAATACCACAAAGAGAAAGTGTACCTAATAAAAAAGCGGTTTTTGTAATTGGTACATGTTTTCTTAAACCGCCCATAAGAACCATATTCTGACTTTTATCTGGAGAATATCCAACAATAGTTTCCATCGAATGAATAATTGATCCAGATCCTAAGAACAACAATGCTTTCGAATAGGCATGAGTAATCAAATGAAATAAAGCAACTCGATAAGACCCCATACCTAGAGCTAACATCATATAACCCAATTGAGACATTGTAGAATAAGCTAAGCTTTTCTTAATATCTTTTTGAGCAAGAGCTAAAGTGGCTCCTAAAAGTAATGTTATTATACCTGTCAAAGCTATTAGATTTATTATGTAAGGTATAACTATGAAAAGAGGAAGAAGCCGAGCTACAAGAAAAATCCCTGCTGCTACCATAGTAGCGGCATGTATAAGAGCCGAAATGGGGGTAGGCCCTTCCATGGCATCAGGTAACCATACATGAAGGGGAAATTGGGCGGATTTTGCAACTGCGCCGGCAAATAATAGGAAGGCGCATAAGGTAACAAATAAAAAATTAACCTCATTATTATAAACCAAGTTATTAAATATCTCAAACAAATCCCGAAATTCAAAACTACCCGTTATCCAATAAAAACCCAAAATTCCTAATAATAAACCGAAATCCCCGACACGATTAGTTACAAACGCTTTTTGACAAGCATTCGCCGCACTAGGTCGTGTGAACCAAAAACCTATTAATAGATAAGAACACATTCCAACCAATTCCCAAAAAATATAAATTTGTATCAAATTAGAACTAGTAACTAATCCCAACATTGAAGTATTGGAAAAACTCATATAAGCAAAAAATCTCAAATATCCCTGATCATGAGACATATAATTATCACTATAAATAAGAACCATCATTCCAACAGTAGTGATTAATATTGACATAATAGAAGTAAGTGGATCAACCAAGCAGCCAAATTCTAAATAAAAATCATTATTGATGGTCCAAGACCATACATATTGATAGACGGAATTGTTATTTATTTCCTGAATAGAAAAATGGGCTGAAAAAATCATAACTATACTTAACAATAAAACACTCGGAAAAGCCCACATACGGCGAAGATTTTTTGTTGCCGTTGGAAAAAGTAGAAGTCCTGCTCCAATTAACATTGGAACTGGAAGTGGAATGAAAGGTATAATCCATGAATATTGATATGTATATTCCATAAAAAAAAAATAAAATATTTTTCTTAATTAATATTAATTGTTTCTGATTCACCGGTTCTTATTTGTTTTCTGTTGAAAGGGGTCAGTTAATAAAAAAAAATTAAGATATATAAAATAAAACTTAAATAAAATTTGCATTCTAATTATAATTATTACGTATTACAATAATTTATTTATATCTTTTATATCTATAGAGCGAGGATAGATAATTACACCAAAAACAGTGTTTGGTATGAATCATAAAGCGCATAACTTGACCCATAAAAACTATTTATTGTAATTGTAATTCGGTTATTCAGAATCATTAAACAATTTGTTTTGTAACTAATTGATTGTCTTCCATTACAATAAAAGCTATTTGTAGGAAATGCTATGATATCCAACACTTTATTTTATGTAAAATAAAAAAAAGGGCAAATAAAATGCCTTTTATAATATATAATATAATAAAAAAATTATAGATTTTGTATCCTTTAACAGATTAACTACTAGTCCCACTCGAATTTGAGAATTAAAGTTGGGTGTACTCTTTCTTCGAGTTTGACCAATTAAATTAATTAATATAATAGAAAATTATTAAAGTTTTTTAATTAAGCGATAGAGGGGTTGGGTTATTAACCTTTTGATGTATTTTATTACATGTATAAATGTAACACGACGAAAATAGAAAGAAAACTAAACGCACAATCTTTTCTTTTTTGTTTGTATTGTATTTTATCAACTTCAATCAATTCTATTTGGCATAGGGGATTGTTGTTAGTAATATTTTATGCGATTTTTACACACCCCCCTTTTTTATGAAGGGAGTATGATTTAGAGAATAAATAGATAGAGAACAGTAAAGAAAAATTGATTTTGAACAATAGATGTCTTTCACATCCAACCGAAGAACCTATTATAATATAATTTTTTAATGGCAGTTCCAAAAAAACGCACCTCTATTTCAAAAAAACGGATTCGTAAAAATATTTGGAAAAGGAAGGGATATCGGGCAGCATTGAAAGCTTTTTCATTAGCGAAATCTCTTTCTACCGGGAGTTCTAAAAGTTTTTTTTGTGTAACAAATAAATAATAGTAATCAAACAATACAATAAAAAATCTTAATCGGTCTAATTAGAAAAGTAATCTAATTTTGTTTCTAATTTTTTTATAATATTTATAAGTTATAAGAATTTTAATTAACATCATAATAGTAAAATAATTTATATTTATATAATTTATATATAATAAAAAATAATATATATAAAAAAAATTATTTTATTATTTTATATTTATATAATAAATATAAATCATAAATAAAAATAATTAGTTTCATAATGTTTTAATTTAGAAGGCGTCTTTTTTCTTTCATTTCTGATATAGATAAGAATTCTGTTGTCTACTTAATTCGAAAAATTAATGGTACTTTTTTGTTTGAAAAAAGGATAAATACAAGCACAAGGGTTCACCTTTCGTTTTAGTATATTTTATAATTTTCAGGATGGGGATTCTCACTTTCCCCATCGACTTGAATCAATAATAAAAATAAATTTATTTTTTATTATATATTATAATTATATATTAAAAATATTATAATTATATATTAAAAGATATTATAATTATATATTATTATATATTAAAAGAAGGGTTCGTTGAAACTAATTGATTTAGTTTTAAATATGTTTTATAATCTTCTAAATCATTATTTTTCTAAATTATTATCACTATATAAACTCTTTAACCCAATTTAATTAAAAAAATCCCCTTTTACATTTTTAGGTAGTTATATGACTAATGTGCCAATTTTGAGTGATCCGTTTTAGATCCTATGGTTCGATTGGAAGATCGATCAAAATATAATATATATCAAAGATATAATATATATTAATTTAAAAATTTATAAAGTATTTTTTGAAGTACGGTACAATTTCGATAGAAATATAAAATATTGTTATATAATTGATACACCCATACTAATACCTAACTTAATTGGGTTGCTAAATCTTAACACAAATTCTCTACACAACGAAAAACCCTAAGAATTCATATAAAAATAACTATGCAAATATTTACAAAAACCCCTTGAGTGTATCGCTGAAATTGTGTTATATAAAAATTATATTTTATCGATAAAATTCTTTTTTTATTTTAGATTAATAAAATAAATGATAAAATAAATGAATCATTAAAAAATGCAAACGAGACAGAACATTGCTTTTAGTTCTATCTATGGATTGAAGTCAAAATAATCTAGTTCCAACCGTAACATTTTTGTTTTAGGAAAACATAAAGTAATAACTTACGAAAAACTACATTTTTAGTTCAGTTAAATAAAATTGACATTCTAAAATAATAAATAAAAAGATAATAAATATTATTAACGAAAACGTTTAAATCCCTAATTCTTAAACAAGTTTTTATTCATCAATTTAATGGTTTCCTAAAAAAATATTGCATTTAATTAACTCCTTCAATCTCGACGATTGAATAAAAATAGGTTATTATGATTTCGAATAAGCCGCTATGGTGAAATAGGTAGACACGCTGCTCTTAGGAAGCAGTGCTAGAGCATCTCGGTTCGAGTCCGAGTGGCGGCATGGCATCTTCTAAAAGAGTAAGTCCTATAATGAATTCAATTCCCGATTTCAATTCCTATAATTGCGGGACCCCCTTTTAATAATTTTTATGATATTTTCAACTTTAGAGCATATATTAACTCATATATCCTTTTCTATCGTTTCAATTGTAATTACAATTCATTTGATAACTTTATTAGTCGATGAAATCGTAGGACTATATGATTCGTCAGAAAAGGGTATGATAGTTACTTTTTTCTGCATAACAGGATTATTAGTTACTCGTTGGGTGTATTTGGGGCATTTACCATTAAGCGATTTATATGAATCATTAATTTTTCTTTCGTGGAGTTTTTCCATTATTCATATGATTCCGTATTTTAAAAAACATAAAAACCATTTAAGCGCAATAACCGCGCCAAGTGCTATTTTTACTCAAGGTTTTGCTACTTCGGGTCTTTTAACTGAAATGCATCA